TAGAAAGTTAACGTGTTTTGTCAGAGGACCTAATGAGATTAAGATTAGGAAACGAGGACTCATTTAAACTCATTTAAATAACTATTAAATAACTAAATAATAAGAGTTCCATTCTTTTCTTTACTTAGCTTTTTTTTATTAAAAAATGAATTTGACTTTATTAAATAAATAATTTTATTCCGATTCGTTGGAACAAAAGAGGCCCGGCCCAGCTAGGTACTGACCAAGCCAAGCCGTGGAAATAAAAGGTTTCTTTGGATGAAATAAAAAAAAAAAAAAAAAGATTTTATTTATATTTTTATTTATATATATTTTGAATATTATATTCAATTTAAATATATTTCAATATATATATAATATATATAATTCAAATGAAATAATAAATAAATTAATTCAAATTAAATAATTAAAAAGAATTTAATATTTAATAAAAAGAATTTCAATTTAATATTATTTTATTGTTTATTTTTTATTTCACTTTTATATTTTTATATTATAAAAAACTATATTTAACATTTATATGTTAATAATTTATATTATATATATTATAATATAATATTATATTTAAATATTTAATTATATAAATTTAATTATATATATATAAATTTAATTATATTTAATGATAAAAAAAATTCTATTAAAAATAGAAAAGAAAGATGAATAAAATCAAAATTAAGAAGGGAAAAGAGCTTTTTTCAAGTTTTATGTTTGTTTACTAATGTAACATAGTCATTTTCTTTTTTCAATCGGGGGAGAGATGGCTGAGTGGACTAAAGCGTCGGATTGCTAATCCGTTGTACGAGTTTTTTGTACCGAGGGTTCGAATCCCTCTCTTTCCGTTTTCATCTAAAACTTGGTATTTTCTTTCGAATTTATCGCGAAAGAAATCGAGATTTATTATTTTTTTTTTATTTATTATTTTTTTTTTAATAGTTAAAGGTGTGGAATAGAGAAAATCCTACTAAGAACCTTTAAAAATCAAGCAAGAAAAACCCTTTTTTTTTTTTATTCTTCACGTCCAGGATTACGACCCGGATCATTAGATAGGAATCCGAAGATGAAGAGAGAAACAAAGAATATCACTACCGTGTAAACAAATAGTTTGAGAGTAAGCATCGAACAATCTCCAAGATTTTTTTTTAGGAAAAAGAGAATAGATTCTCTATTTTTATTTTATACCGCATACCCTAACTATTTAAATTTTATTTTGGATTTTAACACCAAGAAATAAAGTGTTTTTTATAATTAGAGAAAAAAAAAAAAAAAAAATGGAATTGTAATATGTAATAAAAGTTGAGTTTTTCATTACAAAAATTTTTCTTTTATATCCAAAATGAGATATTTTGAGGAACTCCAATATGGTCTTTCAATGGAAAGAGGTCAGAATGAGGAATGGAATAAGGGGTGATAAAAATTTATCAGGGCTGTACAATAATTTCAATATTTGAATCGAGGATTTATACTGTAAAACTTATCTGATCTTATCAATTGTTAGAATTTTTTTTTTTTTCGAATAAATCATAAATTTGTCTAGAATAGTATTAAAGATCTTATCGAAAACTTACAGCAGCTTGCCAAACAAAAGCTAAAAGAAAAAACAGCAAAGGTATTACTGGCATAAAATCTACGATTGGATTCAAAAAAGCGTAAGCCTCGGGCAATTTGGCGACGAAAAAACTATTTGAATAAAGGGTAGAATTAAGACAGATACAGATCAAACTAAATATATTAAGCATAACAAATTGTTCTTGAAGATACTTGTATTTATTTTGATTGAGTTATTAATAAGTTGAGTTATTGATAGAGGGGAAAATGAATAAAAATAAGATAGACAAAAAAACTTTCTTTGATTTGAACTCGCCCAATCAAAAATCCTTCAACTTTAATTCTCAAATCATATTTTCATACAATATCTTAATTGAATTATATGTAATGATCAATAAATTGAGTTTCATTTTATATCTACATATAACAAAATTTTATTAACAATCAGATTTTTTTTTATAGATATTTAGACTGGAATTGACGAACAACTACTAATAATATTAGTGTTTATTAGTGTCAAATAGAAATGGGGCGTGGCCAAGTGGTAAGGCATCGGGTTTTGGTCCCGCTATTCGGAGGTTCGAATCCTTCCGTCCCAGAGCATACCAAATCTATTATAACATTATCACAGATTCAATCCATCTATAACTTCAATCCATCTATAACATTAAAATATTATTTTATATTCTGATATAGAATAATATAGATTCGATTCCAGTCTTTTTTTTTTAACAACTTTCTATTTCATTTTTTTATTTCATTTTAGAGTAAGAATATTGGAAAAATGTGATGCTTAATAATTCTTCTGGGAATCATATCTTTTTCACAAATTGAATCGAGTTCAAATAAGACACAGATAAAATTCACTCTATTTGTGATCTCTAAATTTGAAAATTATAAAGATTCTAAATCTTAAATATTTAAGATAGAATATCTATAATTTCTTTCAGTAACAATTGTTTAGTCTATTCGATAGATATAGGTATCCATATTATTTCTTATCAATCAGTATGAAAAAAAAAATGAATCTTCCCTTACATCAGTTTTTATCCACCATTTCACTCAAAAAATAGAATTGTTGAATTTATCCTATCACTATCAAGTTACTTGAAGATGCAGATTCAAAAAAACTTCATTTTTTTTTTATTAGATTTTATTAGATTCGTGCTATTACTATTTATAATTATTAGAATTATTATTTATTTATATTTAAAATTAGAATTATTATTTATTTTAAATATTAAATATATATCTTTTTTTGAAATATTTTATATTTTATATATTTTAATTGATATTAATTATTATTCTAAATTATAAATTATTAGATCTAAATTATTAGAATTATATATTCTTATTATAATTATAGATTCTTATAAATTAAATTTATTCAATTTATTTATATATTTTAATTTATATATTTTAATAGATTTATATATATAATATGTATATAATTTATGGATATAATTGGTATATAATTGTAAATTTTTTAATAATTTTTATTTCATTTTATTTAATTAATATTTTAATATTTTTTGGATCTGGAGTTAAATTGAATTTTTGCTAAAACTTCTTCAGAAACTACCCATTTTTTTTTATTTTTATATTGAATGAATAAAGTATAGATAAAATGAATAAAGTATAGATAAAAAAGTATAGATAAAGTATAGATTACTATGTACCAGTACCAACCGAACCAATGACTATTCATAATTCCATGATGGAATCAATTAGATACGGGTTACAAACTAAAGGAATGTTATGGTAAAACTTCGTTTAAAACGATGTGGTAGAAAGCAACGTGCGACTTGAAGGACACGATCCGTTGTGGAGTCTTACATCCACCATTATATACTATATAATATAGTAATTATATAGGAATGAAAGTGCTCTTGACTCGACATCATTTGTTCTTTTCCACTAGACCTCTCATTTTTTTGAGGGGGTATTGTGGTTTGATATAAATTTACTGTACACGATGGAGCTCGAGCAGAAAGTATTGATTCATTTCTCGGGGGCAAGAATCTAGGGTTAGTATCAATCAATAAATTGGGACAACTTTGTAAGTCTATTTTCGATATATAAATCGAAAAGATCCAATTCAAGCAAGTTTCAAATCCAAAGTTTTTTTTTTTTTGAATTGGTAAAACTCTTTTGATCAAATTAAAAGTGTATTAAACAAGAATCAACCATTTATATGATTATTTGATGGAAAGAAATCACAAAAATGGTATGTTGCTGCCATTTTGAAACGATTAAAAATCACCGAAGTAATGTCTAAACCCAATGATTCAAGGCAAAGATAAAGGATCCTGGAACAAGAAAATACCGTTTTCAATTGTCAATTGTCTGAACAAAAAGATTAGAATAAAAAAAAAAAAATAAATTCTAAAAGAGACAGACAAAAGGGGATTAAAGACCGCTCAATAAATGAAATTTTTATAAAGGTTTCCTTGAGTTATTTGAGAATTATACAACTTGAGTTATGAGGATGCAATTTTTTTTTTGGAACGAATAAGAAAAAGTATTTAAGTCATTTAAGTCATAGAAAGAAAGAGAATTCGTGATTTAATTGATTTGATGATTTTATGGATTTATCTGATATTAGAATTCTATACATAGACATAATTTCGAATTTTCTGGAGCCGTACGAGGAGAAAACTTCTTATACGTTTCTCGGGGGGGGTATTGTTCATCTACATCTATCCCAATGAGCTATTTATCGAATCGTTGCAATTGATGTTCGATCCCGAAGAGAAGGAAGAGATCTTCGGAAAGTGGGTTTTTATGATCCGATAAAGAATCAAACCGATTTAAATGTTCCTGCTATTCTATATTTCCTTGAAAAAGGCGCTCAGCCTACAGGAACTGTTCATGATATTTTAAAGAAGGCAGGGGTTTTTATTGAACTTGGTCTTAATCACCAAATGAAGTTCAATTAATGAAATTATATAATGAAATATATAAAAAAGAGAGTGTGGATTACTTGTATATAGATATAGCTTTATATAATCTTTTCTTCGCTATTTTCTCTCCTCACTTGTTCTATTCATATCATACTCAATTTATTATTGTTACTATAGAATGTCGTCGTTTATAACGATCAAAATATATTTTATTGATAAAATTTTATTGATATAATTGATAGAATAGATAGAAAAAATATCAAGAGATAATTGGGTCTTCAATTTGGATATTATTTTCATGTCATATGGGGTGTTTTTTGTTGGAATTCTATGAGCAAATAAAAAATAATAAAAAATAAAAAGGTTAAGTTATTTTTTATTTTTTTATTGATTGAATAATGAATAAACCCGATTTTTTCGACTTTATTATTTTAATTATTTAATTAAATTTATTCTTCCGGTTATACCTTATTTTGTATATATGTCAATTATCTATGGAGTGCCAATCCAACACAAGTCCTTATTTTTTTTTTTATTTAAAATTGAATTCTTTTAATATTTCTATTTTGTTTATTAATTAATTTTTTTATTAGTTAATAATATTTCCATTTTTATTTCAATTTCGAATTTATTTTCTATTTCTTCTATTTCTTTATTGTATTCTTTTCTCAACATTTCCATTCATATTGACAACAATGTATCAAATAAATATAATCCGATCGTGGATAAATGCATTTATTTATCTCCGTTCCCTAGATTTTATTTTATTTCATTCAAATAACGGGTTCCATTGGATTTTCTGTGATACAATAAGTCCTTAGTTTTTTTATTATTAAAATGAATAAAATATAATAATGGATAACATAAGAGACAAGAGTTGCTCTACAAATATTTTGACTTTATCCATATTTTATCTATATTTTGATTTGACAATTTTTATATTTTTTTTTTTGTTTTGCCATTTTTAATGTTTTGATTGCGCTTTGCAATTCAATTTCTTTATTTATTGGGATTCCGGTTGTATCTATACATTTTAGCTATTTGATTGGGGTTGCTAACTCAACGGTAGAGTACTCGGCTTTTAAGTGCGACTAGCATCTTTTACACATTTGTATGAAGCAATGGATTCGTCCATACCATCGGTAGAGTTTGTAAGACCGCGACTGATCCTGAAAGAAATGAATGGAAAAAGCAGCATGTCGTATCAATGGAGAATTCTAAGAATATTTCATTCTTGCCGTATCGGTCAAAACCTTGTTTAATTTTTTTTTTTTTTTTATTCTTGGGGCGTGGAAAAAAAAATTAAACTAAAGTTACAGCTGGGTCGAGGAAATAAATGGATAGAGCCCTGCTACGGTTCTAATTATAGGGAAATAAAAAGTAACGAGCTCCTGTTCTGAATTTTTGAATGAATTATTCCCCGATCTAATTAGATGTTAACAATATATTAGTGCTTGCCGCGGGGAAGTTTTTTCCCATAAGTGGATTATTTATTTTTTTATGAGTCCTAACTATTAGTTATTCTCCATTCTGAATTATGAGGTGGGGATAGATGTGTAAAAGAAGGCAGTACATTGATAAAAAGATTTATTTTTTTTTTGTTTCAAAATCAAAAGAGCGATTGGATTGTAAAAATAAAGGATTTCTAATCATCTTGTTATTATAGAATGAACATAAATAAACCAATTTAATAAAAAAAAAAGACAGAGGATAGAGAGTCCGTTGATGGTTGATGAGTCTTACCTTTTTCCGAGGTTTTTCTTATTATAATACCTTGTAATACCTTGTTTTGGCTGTATCGTACTATGTATCATTTGATAACCCAATAAATCTCTTAGTTACATTTCTAGTTCAAATCTAATTTCAAATGGCAAAATTTCAAGGATATTTAGAACTAGATAGATTTTGGAAACATGACTTCCTATACCCACTTATCTTTCGGGAGTATATTTATGCATTTGCTCATGATCGTGGTTTAAATAAATCGAGTTTGTTAGAAAATGTAGGTTATGACAATAAATCTAGTTTACTAATTGTAAAACGTTTAATTACTCGAATGTATCAACAGAATCGTTTGATTCTTGTTGCTCATGATTCTAACCAAAATAACGTTTTTTGGTCCAATAAGAATTTGTATTCTCAACTGATATCCGAGGGATTTGCGGTCATTGTGGAAATTCCATTTTCCATACGATTAGTATCTTCTTTAAAGGGGACAGAAATTGTAAAATATTCTAATTTACGATCGATTCATTCAATATTTCCATTTTTAGAGGACAAATTCCCATATTTAAATTATGTATCGGATGTACTAATACCCTACCCTATTCATTTGGAAATCTTAGTTCAAATCCTTCGCTACTGGGTAAAAGATGCCTCTTCGTTGCATTTATTACGTCTTTTTCTTCACGATTATTATAATTGGAATAGTCTTATTATTTCAAATAAATCTATTTCTATTTTTTTAAAAAGTAATTCGAGATTCTTTTTATTCCTATATAATTCTCATGTTTGTGAATATGAATCCATCTTACTTTTTATCCGTAACCAATCTTGTCATTTACGATTAACATCTTCTGGGAGCTTTTTTGAGCGAATATATTTCTATGAAAAAATAAAGCATCCTATAGAAGAAGTCTTTTCTAACGATTTTCCGGCTATCCCATTGTTCTTCCAGGATCCTTTCATGCATTATGTTAGATATCAAGGAAAATCCATTCTGGTTTCAAAAGATACGCCTCTTTTGATGAATAAATGGAAATATTACCTTGTCCATTTATGGCAATGTCATTTTTATGTGTGGTCTGAACCAGGAAGAATCCATATAAACCAATTATCCAAACATTCTCTCTTTTTTTTGGGTTATCTTTCAAGTATGCGACTAAATCTTTCAGTGGTACGGAGTCAAATGTTAGAAAATTCATTTCTAATGGATAATGCTATGAAAAAGATTGATACATTAGTTCCAATTAGTCCTTTGATTGGATCATTGGCTAAAATGAAATTTTGTAATGCATTAGGGCATCCCATTAGTAAGTCAACCTGGGCGGAT